AAGATCCATTTTGCATCATATCTAACTGATTCCTTGGTTCGGACCGAAGAAGTAATGTCACTCGATTATTATCAAACTGACTGCAAGATTTTTCTGTCCGTGAGGATCCCGCCAGAGCCAGAGCGCCTTCTACTTCTAATAGTAATAATAGTAATAGGCCATGAACTAGATCAGAATCGTTCTCGACGAATCCATAAGAAGTGATCCAATTTTTTTCATCGTGTCTGGATGAAGACCAAAGATCTTGAGCGACCGATCCGGCAGAACAACTCAAAAGATAAAGAAGTATCGTTAATTTCTTCATGCTCGTTCCAAGTTCGAAGTACCATTTGTACAAATAAGAATCCCCTCCCTTACATGATTTCTTCTTCATATAGATAGATATAGGATCTATGGGGCAATTACTTAGAAGTACATTTTGTGTAACAGCCCTTCCTATCTGATAGAAAAGGATCCCATGATCCTGAACCGATCTTATCTGGGATCGAAAATCCCAAGTTTTTCTATGAAGAGCTGATCTAATTGTATTAGTTTCTATAATGGATTTCTTCTGTGTAATACTAATTGATAGGGCCTCATTGATAAGTGCTACAAGATCTCGCGCATTGGAACCCATGGTTATGGACCCGAATCCGTTAGTATGGAACATCTTCTTTTCCAAGTGAAATCCTCTAGTATATGAAAGAATGAAAAAGTGCTTTCGTTGTTGTGGAAGAAGAAGCCTTCGTATCTTAATGCATGTATTGAATTTATTTGGAGCTATTAGAGCGGGATCCACTTTTTGGGGAATATGAGTCGAAGCAATAACAAGAATCTTTCCAGTGGAACATCTTTCACAATCCCTGGAGAGATAGTTCTCTAATAGATCGAGGGATAAGTAATTCGACTCATTCACATGCAGATCATGAATGTTTGGAATCCATATTATGCAAGGAGACATTGCTTTTGCTAATTCGAATTGAAGGGTGATATCAAATCGGTCTATTTTCGTCGTCATATACATAGTTAGCACATTCGTCATAGTTAGCAGCTCCGTATCAATATCAAGGTCATCATTACTATCATCAATATCGTCACTATCATCAATATCGATATCATCAATAGGATAACCTTTAGGCTTGTCATCCAGGAACTTGTTCGGAAATACCGTAATGAAAGGAACATAGGAGTTTGTCGCTAGGTATTTGACCAAACAGGATCGTCCAGTTCCTATAGAACCTATCACTAAAATACCTCTAGAAGGGGATAGGGCTAAGCGGAGCGAAAAGGGTTTTCCATGAGGAGATGGGGAATGAAAAATATTAGCCCCACACAAGGTTTGTGAATAAGTGATTGTATGATAATGAGCAAGGAATATCCGTCTTTCTGCTAAACAGGATCTATTGAACTCATAATTCATTAGATCCTTTTGATGAATGTCAACTAAGTATCGTAAGGAAATTGATCCCGGTTGTTCAATCATTTGATAACCAGAGTCATTCTTTGATAAATGATCACTATGAGTCAGACTCAATAGAATTTGATCAATCCTTTTTTCTGTCGTTAAGGTGGAGAACTGAACCAAGAATTCTCTTTCTTCATCATCAATCGAATCACTGTTCGCGACCCAGAATTCTATTTTATCATCAATCCAATCACCATTCACGTTTTTTCTTTTTCTTATCAATGAATAGATCTCTTTACTTGTACGACTTAGATGTCTCGTATTTCTCGAAAAAATGATTCGATTGATGGGATTTGGTATGATACTTACAAGATCGATGAGATTGATCTTCCAATATTTCTTCTTAGAACGTATTGATTTGACCCCATAAGCGGGACCACCACCCAATAGCATGTTGCCACCAGAAGCAGAACCCCGTATTTCTTCCAGAGAATCTCCTAATTGTTCCAGAACAACTAGAAAGAGATTCTTTAACCAGAAAGGATTCAGTTCAGATGTAGGATACCTATCCAGAAGTTTTCGAAATTCCATCATGTATGATGGAATCATCAAAGATTTGATCTTTTCTAACTCTGTCTGTAACTCACTAGAGGCTCGGGAAACAAAGAGAAGATGTATACGAACGAGATATCCAGCAACAAGAAGAAGGAAAAAGATGGAATAGAGGAACTCCCGAGCATTTGTTGATCTCAGATGTGCCCATATCAATGGAACGGGTGACTCATTATTTCGATGAATCATTTCTTCGGACAGAAGAAGATTCTGTAAACATTGACTCGAAATCTCACTTATCAGAGTCCATTGTGGAAGAATCTTCTGAGGAATTGGCCGTGATATATCTGATCCATGCATCATATCATGAAAAATGGATACAAATTTTTGACTACTACTCAGTATCGGCAATGGGTCTGAAAGAGTATCTAAAAGGGTGAAATTGAGATATTTGCACCCTGTCGAAGTAAGGAACCATGGCATATATGTTTGGAACAGATTCCATTTTGAGAGATTTGAAAAAGCACTATCTCGTTGAAAGGTTCTATACATCTGCCCTTTCTC